AAGATATTTCATTGAATCCCTTTCCAGATTTCTACATCATCCTTTTGAATTAATCAAAACCCAAATTCTATCGTTTTTGAATGAATTTTCCGTCTTAATATTAGTGTGAGATAGAGATCGGCATATTTAATCCGAGCAATGAGTTAATTAATGAGCGAAAATGGAATAAATAACATTTAACCTTTAATATTTTTCTGTCTGTCGAACAAATCAATCCCTAAGGGACCATATAACTTTGTTATATATAATGTTCATAAATGACAAATCATCAAATTTTATGGAAGCATGGAAACGGAAAATCGTTTCCGTATCGAGTTATGCCATTATATTGACAATTCCAAAAAACGGATCATACTATGATCATAGTATGATGGCGATCGGGCAGGTATGCCCCCATCGTCTAGTGGTCAGGACATCTCTCTTTCAAGGAGGCAGCGGGGATTCGACTTCCCCTGGGGGTAGGGTTCTACGAAAAGAAGTTAACCATGGATATGGATTATGAATAAACCTCCAATTTTTTCTTCCGGGGTCGATGCCCGAGCGGTTAATGGGGACGGACTGTAAATTCGTTGACGATATGTCTACGCTGGTTCAAATCCAGCTCGGCCCACGAATTCGCCATTCCTAGGAATCCTGTCATTCTCACTCTAGTTTCTATCCATGTGCACTATTTCAAATAGTGGTCTTTGCCTTTGTTATAAGAAGCACTTTTTGAAATATAAATGATTCAAATCCAATTTGAAAAATAGATATCCTGTAAATGTCCCCCTGGGATTCTGGGATTGTAGTTCAATTGGTCAGAGCACCGCCCTGTCAAGGCGGAAGCTGCGGGTTCGAGCCCCGTCAGTCCCGACATCGGATACGGTGCGGTGAATCCATCCATTTTTCTTTTCTATTTTCTGTGAAGATAGGGTACGCAGAGGGGCATAGAGGGGCATCCTGTCGCCTGAAGGATCCTTTATTTCTTTCGTTGTTTGATTCGAATTCGAATCAAACAAAGATGGGAAGCTCAATTAATTTAACTAATATTGTATTGATTCACGGAGAAGAGACATGTGTAGTTCGAGGTATCGCCATACTCATGATTCCAAGAGAGACAATACTAATACTGGTTTCACCTTTTTTGATTACTCCCGATCAATACATTTTTTGATTACTCCTGATCAATATTAATGAAATAGAATAGAGTACCCATATGTTTCCATGGGTACATATCAAAAAAAAATAGTATTCGTTACGATACACAATAAAAATCATGGAGTTACCCGACTGGGACATATTTTCGATGGAAACCCTTTTTCTAGCTTATAGTTCCCATTTTTTGTGGAACCTTAATTAATTAATAATAAAAAACAATCTATCTATCTCATCCAAATTGCATGCTGAGGTTGGGTGTACATATCCCAGTTCCAATCTAAGGAAGCCAAAAATCACTAACTAAAACTAAAATAGTGAATTTGTCGGAATATTCGATTTTTTATACCCGTAATCCGCCTTTATTACATTTATTGATTATCTAAGAGGATTGGACCACGAAAAATGAAAAAAAAAATGAGTTTCGAACTCGTCCCTTCCCCATTTGACTCCTACTGTTTAGGTCTGCGGCCAATGGAACACCACACCGGTCAGATGGTACTCCGGCTTTAGGTTAGATGATTGTTATAAAGACCACGGTCGTTTCTATAAAATAAAGAAAAAGAGAGAGTCGGAAAATATGAGAAATTCAATGGAATGGGATTCTAGATTGGTTTGGCAATTCCACTTTTTTATATGGATAAAAGATCTTCTTATGTTATACTATTAAATTCTCGACGATGAATCAATTTAATAGATCAGATATTGTTATTCATAATATGAATCTGATTAAGTATCATCAAGATGCAATTCACTCATTGCATTTATATTACAGGAGAAAGACTTTCTTCTATGGGATTAGATCCCGAGTTATTGCGAAGCAAAAAACCGATAAGATTATGGAAGTCAATATTCTCGCATTTATTGCTACTACGCTGTTCATTCTAGTTCCTACTGCTTTTTTACTTATCATCTACGTAAAAACTGTTAGTCAAAATGATTAATTTGACTAAAACTTGGAATTATTAGCTTCTCATAAGAATAAAAGGAAGGAATTTTAACGAAATAAGCAGGCTGGAATTAGCAATCTAAGTACACTAATGGATAGTGTGGTAGAAAGGACTATATGAACCTTTCCTGACTATCCATTAGTGTATTCTATACAGTCATATTATATAAAGATATGGTCTCGATATATGTACATGCGAATTAGGTACATATACTGACATGTATATTACATATATGTACATAGAAATCATACCCCAATTCTATTTCTTCGATATACCTATTGTGTTGATTCTGATCGATCGGAAATCATCGAAGTTCAACTCTTCTAAGGCCTGGATTTCTGATTATTTTCAACACGGATCTCGAGGTCTACGAAACAATCAATGAGGAAAGGAAGGGTTGTATGGTTATATATTACCAAAAAAAAAAAAAGAACTTTTTTTTTAATGTTAAAAAAAAAACAACAAAACCCTTACCTTTGCATAACGATCTATTCAAAATGGATACAGTTCTATTATTCAACTTAACTTAATTAATAGTGCCGCTAGAGTCCACTTCTTCCCCATACTACAAGCGAAAGGGAAAAAGTAAAGACTACCATTAAAGCAGCCCAAGCGAGACTTACCATATCCATGCCAATTATGTCCCCTATCTTTATGAAAATGAAGGAATTATTCCATTATTGATTAATAATAATAGCGGAATCCGTGGGGAAGAGTCAAAACGTCTGACCTAATTGATGAACTAATACAATAAATGTATTGTTAACAAGATTCCATATGATTTTTGGTAGAAGTAGAATTGGAAAGTATTAAGCATAAACAAGATATACAACTATTTCGGAAGTCTTAAGGAAATGGTTATTAATGGAACATATAGGAAAAGTAAGATCCATTGCTTGTTTTGTTGCTTTTCATTTGTTGCCTTTCATAAGTAACATAAAAAAGAAATTTTAGTCTTTTATGGAACCCCTAGATTCTATAAATCCAGTATGAACAGCTTCTGCCGGGCAATATTTTTTTACTTCTATTTGGGCGGTAAGAGATTTCGTATCTTTTGTTGATCAGGCGACACCCAGACTTGAACTGAGGAAAAGAGGATTTGCAGTCCCCCGCCTTACCGCTCGGCCATGTCGCCAAAACGATATAATCAAAATAACTATTTCCGTTTTAGATCCAGCGGAAGCGGATTTCTTGATTGTATAGCCCTTCAAAACAGATATACAGCACTTAACTTAATATAATCTGAATTTAATCGATTCTTAATAGAATAAGAACTTCTCCCTTCTTTTTTCTATTCAAAAAGAGTAAATTCCCAATCACAGAATCAAAAAAATCAGGAAAAATGGGAACTATGAACTATTCACCGCGAATTCCTGAACAACTTTTGCATTTTGATTTGCCATTCTTTCTTAAAGAAAGAAGAAAATAAAGTGGATATCCGACTAATCCGTATCAATTATTTTCAATAAAAAACATTTTACCATTTCAATTATAACAACAATTATGTGTTTATGTAAACCCTAGAACATAGATTATCACACAGATACCTAGTAGGGGGCCTGTCTAGGCACTCCCTCTTATATCTTATAGTGAATCGTCGTGCTTGTTGAATATTGCATTCAACATTTTTTTTTTTGAATGAATTAAATCGAAATTCGATCAAAAGATATAGCATCACTTCTATTGCTGCAAATGGAATTGCTATAAAAGATGGGATATGCAGATAGCGAAATAGCCATATCCAGATATGTACTTAATAAGTATAAATCAAACTCTTCTTACGCACTTCAATCGTATTCTACTAATTTCAAAAGAGATAAAAATGCCTTACTTCTTTACACTTTACAATTTTTTTTTTTGAACAATGGAATTAATGAAATAGGTTAAGTAAGTGCTAAAATAAATTCGACACTCTTCTTTTTTTTTTTCTATTTTTTATCTTCTATATAAGACTCCATAAGTTGAAGTTATGGAATTTAGTTTCCAGGAATGTTTTATTAATTCATTTCTATTTGTACCCTTCGCAAATTGGAATTTTCTACGAAAATTTCTCTTTATTCCCCCCCCCCCCCACCCATATGTATTTCATACATAGTAAATTCTATACAATTTTATGCGATTCAGTAAAAAGAATATACATTCCATCATTACTCGGTCGACCTATATGGGTTGATCAAGAGTGGGCCAATAATGGGATTTTTCGAAAAACGGGAAAATTTATTAAAATGCTACGGGATATAAATGAGGGAATGCCTATAATACCGGGGTTTAGTCATATACAATTTGAGGGATTTTGTAGGTTCATTGGTCGGGGCTTGGCCGAAGAACTTCATAAGTTTCCAAAAATAGAAGATACAGATCAAGAAATTGAATTTCAATTATTTGTAGAAACATATCAATTAGTAGAACCTTTGATAAAAGAGAGAGATGCTGTGTATGAATCACTCACATATTCTTCTGAATTGTATGTACCCGCAGGATTGATTTGGAAGCCCGGTAAAGATATGCAAGAACAGACCGTATTCATTGGAAATATTCCTCTAATGAATTCTTTTGGAATCTCTATAGTAAATGGAATATACAGAATTGTGATCAATCAAATATTGCAAAGTCCCGGCATTTATTATCGTTCAGAATTGGACCATAACGGTATTTCTATCTATACCGGGACTATAATATCAGATTGGGGAGGAAGATCAGAATTAGAGATTGATAGAAAAGCAAGAATATGGGCTCGTGTGAGTAGAAAACAAAAAATATCTATTCTAGTTTCATCATCGGCTATGGGTTCGAATTTAAGAGAAATTCTAGAAAATGTTCGTTACCCTGAAATTTTCTTGTCTTTCCTGAATGAAAAGGAGAAAAAAAAGATTGGGTCAAGGGAAAATGCTATTTTGGAGTTTTATCAACAATTTGCCTGTGTAGGTGGAGACCCGGTATTTTCTGAGTCTTTATGTAAGGAATTACAAAAAAAATTTTTTCAACAAAGGTGTGAATTAGGTAGGATTGGTCGACGAAATATGAACCGGAGGCTGAATCTTGATATACCTCAGAATAATACGTTTTTGTTACCACGAGATGTATTGGCCGCTGTGGATCATTTGATTAGCATGAAATTTCGAATGAGCACACTTGATGATATGAACCACTTGAAAAATAAACGTATTCGTTCTGTAGCAGATCTATTACAGGATCAATTTGGATTGGCTCTGGTTCGTTTAGAAAATGTGATTCGAGTAACTATATGTGGAGCAATCCGACATAAATTAATACCGACTCCTCAGAATTTGGTAACTTCAACTCCATTAACAACCACTTATGAATCGTTTTTCGGGCTACACCCTTTATCTCAAGTTTTGGATCGAACGAATCCATTGACACAAATAGTTCATGGGCGAAAATCGAGTTATTTGGGTCCTGGAGGATTGACAGGGCGAACTGCTAGTTTTCGGATACGAGATATCCATACTAGTCACTATGGGCGTATTTGCCCAATTGACACGTCCGAAGGAATCAATGTTGGGCTTATTGGGTCTTTAGCCATTCATGCGAGGGTTGGTCATTGGGGGTCTATAGAGACTCCATTTTATGAAATATCTGAGAGATCAAAAAGGTTACAGTTGGTTTATTTATCACCAAGTGTAGATGAATACCATATGGTAGCGGCAGGAAATTCTTTGGCATTGAATCGGGGTATTCAGGAAGAACAGGCTGTTCCAGCCCGATACCGTCAAGAATTCCTGACTATTGCATGGGAACAAATTTATCTTCGAAGCATTTTTCCCTTCCAATACTTTTCTATTGGAGCCTCCCTCATCCCTTTTATTGAGCATAATGATGCGAATCGAGCTTTAATGAGTTCGAATATGCAGCGCCAAGCAGTTCCGCTTTCTCGGTCCGAGAAGTGTATTGTTGGAACTGGGTTGGAACGACAGGCGGCTCTAGATTCAGGGGTCTCCGCCATATCCGAACGCGAGGGAAAGGTCATTTATACCAATACTGATAAGATCGTTTTATCAGGTAATGGGGGCACTACGACCATTCCATTGGTTATGTATCAACGTTCCAACAAAAATACTTGTATGCATCAAAAACCTCAGGTTCTGCCAGGTAAATGCATTAAAAAGGGACAAATTTTAGCAGATGGTGCAGCTACTGTTGGGGGTGAACTCGCTTTGGGAAAAAATGTATTAGTAGCTTATATGCCATGGGAGGGCTACAATTTTGAAGACGCGGTACTCATTAGTGAACGTCTGATATATGAAGATATTTATACTTCTTTTCACATACGGAAATATGAAATTCAGACTCATGTAACAAGCCAAGGTCCTGAAAGAATCACTAAGGAAATACCACATTTAGAAACTCATTTACTCCGCAATTTAGACAGAAGTGGAATTGTGATGCTGGGATCTTGGGTAGAGACAGGCGATATTTTAGTAGGTAAATTAACGCCTCAGACAGCGAAAGAGTCGTCGTATGCCCCGGAAGATCGATTATTACGAGCTATACTTGGCATTCAGGTATCCACTTCAAAAGAAACTAGTCTAAAACTACCTATAGGAGGAAGGGGTCGAGTTATTGATGTGAGATGGATACGGAAAAAGGGGGGCTCCAGTTATAATCCAGAAACAATTCGTGTATATATTTCACAGAAACGTGAAATCAAAGTAGGTGATAAAGTAGCTGGAAGACATGGGAATAAGGGTATCATTTCCAAAATTTTACCTAGGCAAGATATGCCTTATTTGCAAGATGGAACGCCAGTTGATATGGTTTTCAACCCATTGGGAGTACCTTCGCGAATGAATGTGGGGCAGATATTTGAATGCTCGCTAGGGTTAGCGGGGGACTTTCTAGGCAGACATTATAGAATAGCACCCTTTGATGAAAGGTATGAGCAAGAAGCTTCGAGAAAACTAGTGTTTTCTGAATTATATGAGGCTAGTAAGCAAACAGCAAATCCATGGGTATTTGAGCCCGAGTATCCGGGAAAAAGCAGAATATTTGATGGAAGAACAGGGGATCCTTTTGAACAACCTGCTCTAATAGGAAAGTCCTATATCCTGAAGTTAATTCATCAAGTTGATGATAAAATCCATGGACGCTCCAGCGGGCATTATGCACTTGTTACACAACAACCCCTTAGGGGAAGGGCGAAGCAAGGGGGACAACGAGTAGGAGAAATGGAAGTTTGGGCCCTAGAGGGATTTGGTGTTGCTCATATTTTACAAGAGATGCTTACTTATAAATCTGATCATATTAGATCTCGTCAGGAAGTACTTGGTACTACGATCATTGGAGGAACAATAGCTAATCCCGAGGATGCTCCAGAATCTTTTCGATTACTCGTTCGAGAACTACGATCTTTGGCTTTGGAATTGAATCATTTCCTTTTATCTGAGAAGAACTTCCA